CTAGGGAAACTGATCCCTAATTCAAGATCAGAATATTCGGAGGACTCTTCTGACCACAGAAAAAAACAATTGTCAGCAAAGTTGTTTCTTTTTTTTCTTCAAATTCAAAAAATCTTCTTACTTTATACATCATAATAGATAGGTCATCAATTCCGCAGTGGATAAAAAGGGCGGAAATCCCCATTTTTCCACTAAATGGTTCAAATCATTTTATCAATATGAGTGTTCTATATCGAAAAAAGTTTCGAACTCTCAATTTCGAACCCATCCATGTATTAACCTAGTAGTAGAAAGAGTACCATCTTGCGTCTGGACTTCAAAGGGTTTAGCTTTAACCATGTTAATGGTCCCACATTATTGGTTGATAGAGAATCAAAGGAAGGTAGATTTACCAACAAATTACGAAATGCTATAGTTCTTACATATAATTTATTAATTTATTCAGAAGTAATTCGCGGGATTATGCACCTTTCTTTCTTAGTTATAACGAACAAAGGGCATCTGGTTGGATCCAGCCTATTTTTGAAATAAACAACTCGCACACACTCCCTTTCCAAAAAAGATCAATACACCGAGCACTACACTTAGATTTATTAGATTTGTTGCTAAAATATCGGTATTAAATCTTAAACTCCCGGCGGATGGCCAGTGACCCAAGGAAAGGAAAGAATCAGTTACATTTTTCATATGATCTCCCCTTATAGATAGACTAAAAAAATAGAACAGAGTTCTTTTTGTATCACGTCCCGCCCTCTTTTTTTTTTTCAATTGAAATTCCCAATAAGAATGATACTTAATTAGAATTAGGTTATAATTAGGTATCAGGCTATATCTCAAATCTCACATCAGTCCTTCCCAGAGTTATTGTCTCAACGAATAATTGTAGGAGTGAAATCTTGCTATAATTTTAAAAGGCAAGCGGCAAGTCCAAGGGAAAAAAATACTTATAGTATTTTTATAGGTTAAACTAAACAAAAGGATTCGCAAATAAAAGTGCTAATGCTACAACCAGCCCATAAATTGTTAAAGCTTCCATAAAAGCTAGACTAAGTAATAAAGTACCTCGTATTTTTCCCTCCGCCTCGGGCTGTCTCGCAATACCTTCTACAGCTTGACCCGCAGCAGTACCTTGACCAACTCCAGGTCCAATAGAAGCAAGCCCTACGGCCAATCCAGCAGCAATAACGGAAGCGGCAGAAATCAATGGATTCATGATAAGTTCCTCGCAAAAAATAAAAAAAATGGTTAATGATACAATCAAGAATTAGGACTTAACTATTCCATCGCTAAGATTCATTCAAAACAAACTAAAAACTCCGAACTAACATCCGAACTACCCCAACATCTCTTTTGGAGTTCCTATCCTCCACGAAGTCTTTATCTTTGTGAATTTATATGACTTTAGTTGTTCTATTTTTTTTTTGTTCCGAATCATTCTTTGAGTTTGTCGTTATTTGTCTTTATTTCAATTTCATCTCCTTATTCATTCAATTCACAGCCATAGACCAGACGAAAGGAAAAGACTTCTATTTGAAAGCCAGGTCCGGAGTAGGACAAATTAGATATATCTCGAGTTCATATATAACTAGTCAATTATCACATATACATGCCTTTCTTACATAATGTAAACCAATGATTCGTATCTTAGATTCAATCGGATTCTATAAATTTTCTTTGAAACATCCACAAAAGTTCGCTTATAGCCATTAGATTCCATATATCTAATTGACCCCCTCTCCTAACTAAAACTTTTTTAGGACTCTAAGTTTTTGTAAACCTTTTTATTCCTTTTAGTTCTCAGCACATGGGATACAACATCGAAAATCTAAATGGACGAATTCATTAATATTATTAATATTTACTATTGAAATTGGTTGAACAATCTAGAATATTAATTGCGGAAGGTATGGTATAAAAGATAAAAGGGCCAAACCAGAAAAATGGGAAAAATATCTTTTTCCCATTTTTCCAACAATTCGCTCATATCATAATCTTTTTTGCTATTACTCTAGATTCTAGCTCGTAATATACCATACTTTGGATGTTTATTTTTCTTAAGTATAGTATCTTGAGACAGGCATACATTGAGTTGGGCTAAGCTAAGCAAAAACATAGTTCAAAACTAGTCAATGATGACCCTCCATAGATTCTCCTATATAAGCCGCAGCTAAAGTTGCAAAAATAAGAGCTTGAATACCACTTGTAAATAATCCAAGAAACATAACCGGTATAGGAACTACTAAAGGTACTAAAGAAACAAGAACAACAACTACTAATTCATCAGCTAATATATTCCCGAAAAGTCTAAAACTAAGTGATAAAGGTTTTGTGAAATCTTCTAAGATGTTAATGGGTAAAAGGATTGGGGTTGGTTGAATGTATTTACCGAAATAACCTAGTCCTTTTTTACTAAGACCCGCATAAAAATATGCCAATGACGTGAGTAAAGCTAAAGCAACCGTAGTATTTATATCGTTTGTGGGTGCGGCTAACTCCCCAT